ATCGCAAAAGAAAAGAAAAAAAAAGTTCCAGCCTATGATGATAAAAGACCAGAATTAAAGAAAGATATTTGGCGGATATTCAAAAGAATAAATACTCGATTAATATGCAAATCACATTATTTTATGAAATCTTTCATTGAAAAAATATACATGGATATCCTGCTATGTATGGTTAGCATTTCGAAGGTCAATGCACAACTTTCAACAAAAAAAATGATCAATGAATCCATTTACAACGATGAAAGAAATCAAGAAGGAATTGATGAAACAGATCAACATACAATGAACTTTATTTCGACTATAGAAAAAGAAAAGGACTTTTCAAATCCTAGTAATAATTCAAATACTTATTACGATTTATCTTCCTTGTCCCAAGCATATGTATTTTACAAAATATCACAAACCCAATTACTTAACAACCATCACTTTAGATCTGTACTTCAATATCGCGGTACCCATCCTTTTATTAAGGACAAGATAAAGTATTATTCTATAACCCGAGGAATATTTAACTCCAAATCAAGGTATAAGTATAAGAAAATAAAGAAGCCTGGAATGAATGAATGGAAAAACTGGTTAAAGGGTAATTATGCATACAATTTATCTCAGAGCAAATGGTCTCGATTAGTATTAGTAGCGAAAAAATGGCGAAAAAAAATCAATCAAAATTGTACGATTCACAATAAAGAATCAATGAAATTTTCTTCATATAAAAAAGAAAAAGACCGATCAATTCATTACAAAAAAGAAAATCTCTATACAGTGTATTTATGGCCGAATCAAAAAGAAAAATTAAAAAAGCAATATGTATATGATCTTTTATCACATAAATATATATATTATGGGGATAGTAAAGATTCCTCTATTTATAAACCAAAATTACAACTAAAAAGGAACCAAAAAATTCCATATAATTTCAACATACAGAAACCCGAATTGTTTTATGGAATTGATAATTCCATAGAAAAAAATTATGTTTTTAATAAGCATAAAAATCTGAATAGGAAATATTTTGATTGTAGAATTCTACATTTTTACCCGAAAAACACTATTGATGTAAACGATATCGATATTATCGACTTTACAAATGTACGTATCGGTACCAAACTTGAAAAAAATGCTAAGACTAAAAAAATAAATATTAATATAAAAATAAAAAAATTGAAAAAAAAAGATATTTTTTTTCTTTCAAAACATCAAGAAAAAGAAACAAATCTATACAAAAAAAACAACTCCAATCAAAAAAACTTTTTTGATTGGATGGGAATGAATCGAAAAAGGGAAAGAGTTTTTTGTAAAAAAAAAAAATCAAATCTGAAACTTTGGTTCTTCCCGGAATTCAGATTTCCTTTTGATACATATAAGGCATATAAGATTAAACCGTGGATCATCCCAATCAAATTACTTCTTTCCAATCAGAATTTAGATGAAAAAAAAAAAATGAGTCAAAATAAAAGTGTCAAAGATTCTATTTTAATAAAATTAAAAAACCAAGAAAAAAACGAAGAAAAGACAAATCTTGTGTCAGATCCAAGCAAACAAAACAAAAAAAAGCCTCTTCAAAAGGATTATGCGAGATCCGAAAGTAAAAAGAAAAAACGATGCAAGAAAAGCAAGGAATCAGAACTAGATTTATTCCTAAATAAATATTTAATTGTTCAATTAAGATGGAACAACTTCGTTAATCATAAAATGACAAGAAATATCAAGGCATATTGTTTCTTACTTAGATTGATGGATCCAAGTTCTATAGCTCTAGCCTTAATTCGAAGAAAAGAGATGGATCTAGATGCAATCCTTAATAAGGACAATCTAACTCTTACAAACTTTTTAAAAAAAGGAATATTGATTATCGAATCAACTCGTCTAGCTTTTATAACGGGTAGAAAATTAATTATGTATCAAACCATAAGTATTTCATTGATCGATGGCAAAAAAAGTAATCACCAAATAAATATAAAATACAAAAAAAAAAAATATGTCAATAAGAAGAATTTTAATAAATCTACTGAACAACATGGAAATATGCTTGTGAATGGGAATCCAGATTATTATGATCTCCTTGTTCCTGAAAATATTCTATCTCCTAGACGTCGTAGAGAATTGAGAATTCTAATTTGTTTCAACTCTCCTAATTGGGATGTTGTGAATAGAAATCAAATATTTTACAATGAAAACAATATAAGAAACTCCACACAATTTATGAATGAAGACAAAGGTATTAATCTTAATATAGATTCAAATATAAAATATAAGTTGTTTCTTTGGCCCAATTACCGATTAGAAGATTTAGCTTGTATGAATCGCTATTGGTTTGATACCAATAATGGTAGTAATTTCAGTATGTCAAGGATACACATGTATACACGATTTAGAATTATCTAATTATCTAATAGTATATTTGATATACTTTATGTCACATGTCAATATTCACATGCCATTTTCCGTAGATGAAAAGTGAAGGATATATGTTATACTTTGCTACTTTGGTACATAAACATAACATAATATGTATTTACTTGTGTATCAATTCAATCTAGAAAGAAATTCACAGAATCTTTTTAGGTGCAAAAAAAGATTCTCTTCGGTAAATGTGTAAATGTATTATCCTTTTCTATCCAAATCCAATTTTCAATTGGATTTGGATAGAATCAAATAAAAAAACTATTTGGAAATGAATAAATTTTTATTTTTGTGTGTACTAGATTAAAAAAAATGGAAATAACATTATTATAATAATAATAAAAATAATATATATTATTTTCTTTTTCCTAATCGGAAAAATCCGTGGAAAAGAAAGAAAAAAAAGTTTTTTATGGTAAAAAATTCATTCATTTCACTTATTTCACAAGAAGAAAAAGAAGAAAACAGAGGTTCTGTTGAATTTCAAGTATTAAGTTTCACAAATAAGATACGAAGACTTACTTCACATTTGGAATTGCACAAAAAAGATTTTTTATCAAAAAGAGGTCTACAAAAAATTCTGGGAAAACGTCGACGTATGCTGGTCTATTTGTCAAAGAAAAATGGAGTGCGTTATAAGAAATTAATTGATGAATTGGATATTCGAGAACCAAAAAATTGTTAATTTCATTGTTTGGATTTTTGAATTAGTAATTATTAGATTTTACATTTGGGATTTGGACGAATCTACTTTTTGAGGAATTCGTGAAATAATGAATTAAGGAAGAAAAGGTATGACTGTACCGGCTAAAAAAAAAGATTTCATGATCGTTAATATGGGTCCTCACCACCCATCAATGCATGGTGTTCTTCGACTAATTGTTACTCTCGATGGTGAAGATGTTATTGACTGTGAACCTATATTGGGTTATTTACACAGGGGTATGGAAAAAATAGCGGAAAACCGAACAATCATACAATATTTGCCTTATGTAACACGTTGGGATTATTTAGCTACTATGTTCACAGAGGCAATAACGGTAAATGCACCAGAACAACTGGAAAATGTTCAAGTACCTAAAAGGGCTAGCTATATCAGAGTAATTATGCTGGAGCTGAGTCGTATAGCTTCTCATTTGTTATGGCTTGGACCTTTTATGGCGGATATCGGTGCACAGACTCCCTTTTTTTATATTTTTAGAGAGAGGGAATTGATATATGATTTATTCGAAGCTGCCACAGGTATGCGAATGATGCATAATTATTTCCGCATCGGAGGCGTAGCAGCCGATCTACCTTACGGCTGGATAGATAAATGTTTAGATTTTTGTGATTATTTTTTAACAGGGATTCTTGAATATCAAAAACTTATTACGCAAAATCCTATTTTTTTGGAGCGAGTCGAAGGAGTGGGCATTATTGGTGGGGAGGAAGCGATAAACTGGGGTTTATCGGGACCAATGTTACGAGCTTCTGGAATACAATGGGATCTTCGTAAAATTGATAATTATGAGTGTTACAATGAATTCGATTGGGAAGTCCAATGGCAAAAAGAAGGAGATTCATTAGCTCGTTATTTAGTACGAATGGGTGAAATGAGGGAATCCATAAAAATAATTCAACAGGCCCTAGAAGGAATTCCTGGCGGACCCTATGAAAATTTAGAAGTCCGGCGCTTTGGTAGAGCAAAAAATTCCGAATGGAATGATTTTGAATATAGATTTATTAGTAAAAAACCTTCACCCAATTTTGAATTGTCGAAACAAGAACTTTACGTAAGAGTGGAAGCCCCAAAGGGGGAATTAGGAATTTATTTGATAGGAGACAATAGTATTTTCCCTTGGAGATGGAAAATTCGTCCACCCGGCTTCGTAAATTTGCAAATTCTTCCTCAACTAGTTAAAAGAATGAAATTGGCTGATATCATGACGATACTAGGTAGTATAGATATCATTATGGGAGAAGTTGATCGTTGAAATGATAATTGATACGACAGAAGTACAAACTATCAATTCTTTTTCTACATCGGAATCCTTAAAAGAGGTCCATGGGCTCATATGGACTTTTGTACCCATTTCAATCCTTATATTGGGAATTACAATAGGGGTACTAGTAATTGTGTGGTTGGAAAGAGAAATATCTGCAGCGCTACAACAACGTATTGGGCCTCAATATGCTGGACCTTTGGGAATTCTTCAAGCTTTGGCAGATGGAACTAAACTACTTTTAAAAGAAGATCTTCTCCCGTCTAGAGGAGATCTTCGTTTGTTTAGTATTGGACCATCTATAGTAGTCATATCGATTCTAGTAAGTTATTTAGTAATCCCTTTTGGGTATCGCCTTGTTTTAGCCGATCTCAGTATAGGTGTTTCTTTATGGATCGCCATTTCAAGTATTGCTCCTATTGGGCTTCTTATGTCAGGGTATGGATCGAATAATAAATATTCTTTTTCAGGTGGTTTGCGAGCTGCTGCTCAATCCATTAGTTATGAAATACCATTAACTCTATGTGTATTATCAATATCTCTACGTGTGATTCGTTGAATATAAAATTTATACTTTTTTCCTTTACTTCTAGGAAAAAAGTTGAATGAATTGAATGGATATTTTTTTTTTTATTCATGATTCAGGTCAATGAGTTAAACCAAATAGTTATATGAGTGAAACAAAACAACTTAGAAATTTGCAGTAAGAAGATAAAATCTCACTTCATATGTACAAGAATAAAATTGAAGTAAACATAAGCCGTGTAAAATGGTTATCCCAAGATTGAGATTCGTCATCATATCTTGAAGCGGGTATAAAAGATCGACTGTATGGAGTTTTCATTACTGTCTTGTATTTATTAACATGCCGTAGATCAATCAAAAATCAGTGGACAATTAGGAACACAAAAGTACACAAAAGATTAGTAATGGAGATAATATAAGGTAAGGTATCAAAAAAAAAGATATTTCTGCATAAAATGAATCATAATAGAGGCTTTAAATTGGTAGAAATGATCAAGCAGTACTTTCCTATGATTCCGATCTAGAGTAATACTCCTATTCACTGATTAAAAAAAATAACTATTCAGAACGAATTAATCCTTTATTTATTTTTTTCAAAGTACCCGCCTCTGAAATAGAAGAACAGAAATAAAAGAAATGGAATATAATATTCGAATGAATAAAAAAAATCTTTATTTATTCTTTTTCCTATGCATATACATCCAAATAGATGAAATTCTTATCATTATTTAATTTATGAAAAATTCCTCTAATTATTTTATTAATTTTTTTTTATTCATATAACGAATATTTGATTAAATAGTTTAAATTATTACCGAACAAAACAAAGAAAAATATACTTTGATTATAAGGGATGAGATGAATTCCGAAGCCTTTTTTTTTCTTATTTTTGCGAACGGAATTTCATTGGTTTAATTTGGGACTCTCCGACAGATCCTTTTTTTCTACCCTAAAACAAAAGGAAGTGATAAGACCGAACCAGTCCTTACATTTATTTGTGGCCATAGAGGAGCCGTATGAGGCTGAGGTCTCATGTACGGTTTTGAAATAGCGATGGGAACAGTGCTGTTTTTATCGACTATAATTATCTAATAGTTCAAGTACAGTTGATATAGTTGAAATACAGTCCAAATATGGTTTTGGGGGGTGGAATCTGTGGCGTCAGCCCATAGGATTTATGGTTTTCATAATTTCTTCTCTAGCTGAATGTGAGAGATTGCCCTTTGATTTACCAGAAGCGGAAGAAGAATTAGTAGCAGGTTATCAAACAGAATATTCAGGTATCAGATTTGGTTTATTTTATCTTGCTTCGTACCTAAATCTATTAGTTTCTTCATTATTTGTAACGATTCTTTACTTAGGTGGGTGGAAGTTATCTATTCCATATATATCTGTTCCTGAACTTTTCGGAATAAAAAAAATAGCTGGAGTCTTTGGAATGACAATTGGTATCCTTGTTACATTAGCTAAAGCTTATTTGTTTATATTCATTTCTATCACAACAAGATGGACTTTACCCAGGATGAGAATGGACCAGCTATTAAATCTTGGATGGAAATTTCTTTTACCTATTTCTTTGGGTAATCTATTATTGACAACTTCTTCTCAACTTGTTTCACTATAAATTAAATAATAGAATACGATAAGAATATTCTAGATTCATAACCCCTTTCAAACAAGAGAAAGAAACATCAATTTATTCATGGATATCTACAATATGTTTCCAATGGTGACTGGGTTCATGAATTATGGTCAACAAACAATACGGGCTACAAGGTACATTGGTCAAAGTTTCATAATTACCTTATCTCACACAAATCGTTTACCTGTAACTATTCAATATCCTTATGAAAAATCAATTACGTCAGAACGTTTTCGCGGTCGAATTCACTTTGAATTTGATAAATGTATTGCTTGCGAAGTATGTGTTCGTGTATGCCCAATAGATCTACCTGTTGTTGATTGGAGATTGGAAAGAGATATGAAAAAGAAACAATTACTTAATTATAGTATTGATTTTGGGGTCTGTATATTTTGTGGTAACTGTGTCGAGTATTGTCCAACAAACTGTTTATCAATGACTGAAGAATATGAACTTTCTACTTATGATCGTCACGAATTGAACTATAATCAAATTGCATTGGGTCGGTTACCAATATCAGTAATTGGAGATTATACAATTCAAATAGTTATGAATTCAACTCAAATAAAAATCAATAAAGATAAATCCCTTGATTCAAGAACGATTACCAATTACTAAAATTTTTTTGATATAAAGGATCAAAGCTTTTTTTGTCAATAACTACAAATATAATACTATTTATTTATTTTTGAGAATTATTCTTTTATTTAAACTAATTATAATAATAAATTTTATTTATCGCGAGAATTTCAAAATATACAATTCTAAAGTTTTTTCTTTTGGATAAAAAAGTAAGTGTAATTAGTCCAATAATTAGTTATCTATTATATATATATAATAGATAACTAATTATATATGTTCTATATAGTTATATCCATATTAAGATTTAATTCAATTAGGAAGGTATCATAAATTGGATAAACCTTTTTCCTTGACTATTTATTAAAGTCATGATTTGACTTATTTTTTTGTGGACATTTTATACATAATGGATTTACCAGGACCAACACATGATATTCTTGTAGCATTTCTGGGGTCAGTTCTTCTATTAGGGGGTATGGGAGTTGTATTACTTACCAATCCTATTTATTCTGCTTTTTCGTTGGGGTTGGTTCTTGTTTGTATATCTTTATTCTATATTTCATCGAACTCCTTTTTTGTGGCTGCTGCACAGCTTCTTATTTATGTGGGAGCCATAAATGTTTTAATTATATTTGCGGTAATGTTCATGAATGGTTCCGAATATTCTAATGATTCATATTTTTGTACCGTTGGAGATGGAGTCACTTCACTGGTTTGTATAAGTATTTTTTTTTCACTGATTACTATTATATCAGATACATCATGGTATGGAATTATTTGGACTACAAGATCAAACCAGATTATAGAACAGGACCTAATAAGTACTGTTCAACAAATTGGGATTCATTTATCGACAGATTTTTATCTTCCCTTTGAACTAATTTCAATAATTCTTTTAGTTTCCTTGATAGGTGTAATTACTATGGCTCGCCAATAATAAATATAGTTAGAATAAAAAAAATTAGAGTTATAAAAATTTTAAATATGAAATTAAATATATAATAAAATCAAAAGGTTTAATAATTTTAGTTAAATTTGTTTACTTTCTTTTGTTTTGTAATTATAACTTCTAGTTAATTGAATCCCTTGAATTGTTGATATTGAAATGAATCGAGATTGATAAGGAGTTAGTCAATGATGTTCGAGCATGTACTTTTTTTGAGTGTCTATTTATTTGCTATTGGTCTCTATGGATTGATCACAAGTCGAAACATGGTTAGAGCACTTATGTGTCTTGAGCTTATACTAAATTCGGTTAATATTAATCTCGTAACATTTTCTGATATATTTGATAGTCGACAATTAAAAGGGAACATTTTCTCAATATTTATTATAGCCGTTGCAGCTGCAGAAGCTGCTATTGGACTTGCTATTGTTTCGTCGATTCATCGAAACAGAAAATCAACGCGTATCAACCAATCGAATTTGTTGAATAATTAATTAAAATTATCATGATCATATACTAAAAAATTAGTTATTTTATTTCTATATCTATAGATTATTCATCTAATTAATATAGAAATAAAATATAAATAATAATATAAATAATATAATATATATAATATAAATTATATATATATATAATATAATATAAATAAAATTAAATAAAAATAAAAAATAGAAGATTAATATATATTATATATATATAACGTGTATATATAACATGTAAAATATATAGTATATATAATAACTAAGAAACTATAATATATGAATTATATATATATATTATAATGTATATACATTATAATATATATATATGATATATATATTAAATTTGATTCAATATCAAATTGACTATTGAATTTCAATTTGACTATTTTACTAGATTAGTAAAGTATAATTAATACTAAACTAATTTATAATAATCTAAATAAAATTAAATCTAAATAATTTAATTTTATTTAGATTTAATTTTAGATATTTATATATTGATTTGAATATCAATTTATTTTGTTGGACCATTTTCATTCACACACCCGACTCGTATGATTATAATTTTTGAAACGAAAATTAAAGTCTCTTGGCTTTTTCTTATAAGCAGATTTAGAAAAATATTGATTCTTCCAATTTTAGTAAACCACTGCTTCGTCTGGTGTCTACAATATAACTACTACATTCTATACCAGATTGAAAATTTTTGATGTTCAAACCCGGGCTGTTATAGATTCAATGTCACATTCAGTAAAAATTTATGATACATGTATAGGGTGTACTCAATGTGTACGAGCTTGCCCTACGGATGTGTTGGAAATGATACCGTGGGACGGATGTAAAGCTAAGCAAATTGCTTCCGCACCAAGAACCGAGGATTGTGTAGGTTGTAAGAGATGTGAATCCGCTTGTCCAACGGATTTTTTGAGTGTCCGTGTCTATTTATGGCATGAAACAACTCGCAGCATGGGACTATCTTATTGATACGTTACAAAAAAATACACTTTAATTATTTGATTCCTCTTTACCGACAAAAGCTCGTATTCAGAATAGAATAATATATTTTATTAAGTACGGGCTTTTGTGGTCAAAAACGTATCTTGTCTTTATCACGAATAATTTTCCTTGGCTAACAATACTTGTTGTTTTGCCGATATTCGTCGGCTCTTGCATTTTTTTTCTTCCTTATAGAGGAAATAAGATGTTCAGGTGGTATGCTATAGGTATTTGCTTGTTAGAACTCCTTTTAATGACCCACGTTTTCTGTCATCATTTCCAATTGGACGATCCATTAATACAATTGGAAGAAGATTTTAAATGGATAGATATTTTTGATTTTCACTGGAGACTGGGAATCGATGGACTTTCCATAGGACCCATTTTACTGACAGGATTTATCACCAGTTTAGCTACTTTAGCAGCTTGGCCAGTTACTAAAAATTCACAATTGTTCTATTTTCTCATGCTAGCAATGTACAGTGGTCAAATAGGACCATTTTCTTCTCGAGACCTTTTACTTTTTTTCATGATGTGGGAGTTAGAATTAATTCCTGTTTATTTACTTTTATCCATGTGGGGAGGAAAAAACCGTCTCTACTCGGCGACAAAGTTTATTTTGTACACGGCGGGGGGCTCCATTTTTCTTTTAATAGGGGTTCTGGGTATGGGTTTATATGGTTCTAATGAACCTACATTAGATTTTGGAAAATTAGCTAATCAATCATATCCTGTGGCATTGGAAATAATATTATATTTTGGATTCCTTATTGCTTATGCCGTCAAATTGCCGATTATACCTCTACATACTTGGTTACCCGATACCCATGGAGAAGCACATTACAGTACATGTATGCTTCTAGCTGGAATCTTATTAAAAATGGGAGCATATGGACTTATTCGAATCAATATGGAATTATTATCCCACGCTCATTCCATATTTTCTCCCTGGTTGGTAATAATAGGAACTATTCAAATAATCTATGCAGCTTCGACCTCTCTCGGTCAACGGAATTTGAAAAAGAGAATAGCCTATTCTTCTGTATCTCACATGGGTTTTACAATTATAGGAATTGGTTCCATAACCGGAATCGGGCTCAATGGTGCTATTTTACAAATACTCTCTCATGGATTTATTGGTGCTGCACTTTTTTTCTTGACGGGAACGACTTGTGATAGAATGGGTCTTGTTTATCTCGACGAAATGGGGGGGGTATCGATCCCAATGCCAAAACTTTTTACCATGTTCAGTAGTTTTTCAATGGCTTCTCTTGCATTGCCGGGAATGAGTGGTTTTGTTGCAGAATCATTAGTTTTTTTTGGAATAATTACTAGTAAAAGATTTCTTTTAATGTCAAAAATACTAATTACTTTTGTAATGGCAATAGGAATGATATTAACTCCTATTTATTTATTATCTATGTTACGTCAGATGTTCTATGGATACAAGTTATTTCATGTTACAAATTATAATTTTTTGGATTCTGGACCACGAGAACTATTTGTTTCAATCTGTATCTTTTTACCCATACTAGGGACTGGTATTTATCCCGATTTCATTCTCTCGTTATCAGTTGATAGGGTACAAGCTATACTATCTAATTATTTTTATCGATAGTCTTTCATTAAAAATACGGAAATCGAATTTTTTTGTCTTTTTATTTTCCGCTTTTAAACGCCGAACAATGCAAAAGAATTAAATGAATTAAAAATCTCAATTTTAATCAGATACATTTCGAGTTTTTTTAGAACCCTTTGAACCAGGAATGGTTCAAGGGGTTCTAAAAAAACTTGCACAAAGAAAGAACTTTCACTATATATTTATATATAAATATAGGTTTCACTATATATTTATATATAAATATAGGTATGGGATGATGTTTTGTTCTTATATGTACTCGTTATTTTATGTAGTTTATTCAATTATTTAGTATTTTAGATGTTAATGTGAATGAACCATAACTATGTAGACCTATCCCTAATAGATTGATTCCAAAATAGCATATCCAAATTATAAGGAATCCCATAGAAGCCACAAGTGCTGAATTTGTACCCTGCAAACTTTGATTTGTACTAGTTCTAATATGTAAATAAATTGCGAATATGATCCAAGTAATAAATGCCCAAGTTTCCTTGGGGTCCCAACTCCAATACGATCCCCATGCTTCATTAGCCCATACTGCTCCACAAAGAATTCCTATGGTTAAAAAGATAAACCCTAAACTAATGACACGATAACTCAAATAATCCAAACGTTGAGTTAATTGATATTTATAATAATTTCGAAATGAAAGAAAAGAAGTGTTTATAAAAACACTTCTTTTTTCATTCCAATAGTTAATCTTACCAAAGATAAATTTCTTAATTAAGAAATTTTTTACTTTACCATTACAAAAAATATTGATGTTTTTTCGAAATGTAATGACTAGAAGAGCCACTGAGAATAATGATCCACATAAAAGAGCAGCATAGCTTAATAACATCATACTTACGTGCATCATTAACCACTGAGATTGTAGAGCAGGTACTAATATTACGGATTGGTGCATTTCAGTTAAAAGACCCGACGTGGCAAAGCCTTGTGTGAAAATGGTACTTGATGCAGTTATTGTGTTTAAATCATTTTTATGATTCCCCATCTTGTAAATGATATGAATAATGGATAAACTACACGAAAGGAAAATTAATGACTCGTATAAATTACTTAAGGGAAAATGTCCCGAAGAAATCCAACGAGAAACCAATAATCCCGTTATAGAGAAAAAAGTAGCTATCATTCCTTTTTCTGATGAATCAGGCAATCCTACGCTTTCGTGGACAAAAAAGGTCATCAAATAAATCGTAATAACAATTGAAATTATCGAAAAAGAGATATGAGTCAATATATGTTCTAAAATTGTAAATATCATAAAAAGGAGTCCCATAAGAGAATTGAAATCGAGAATTGAATACATTATAGGAGCCATTGTATAGGATCCATTGTGTCTATTTTAGAAGATTTTTTTTGATAGGATAGGATGCCGCCACTCGGACTCGAACCGAGATGCTCTAGCACTGCTTCCTAAGAGCAGCGTGTCTACCAATTTCACCATGGCGGCTTACTTGAAATAATAATAGTCAATTTATGTTGAATCGTCGAGATTCAAGGATTCAATATAGTTTATAAAACAAAACATTAGAATCGATGAATCTTTATTCATTGAAATTTATATGATAATTTGAATCTTTATTAAATAAACAATAAAATAATCTTTAGTTAGTATCGTATTGTTGTAAGTTCGGTTTTAATAATGAACTTTGGTATACTAAAAACTAAGTTTTCAAAAAATCAGTTAAAACTCCATAGTTTTAGACTGAGCTATAGAACCGGGAATTGTTACTTTTCTTTTTTTGATTCGTTTTTATTTATCCAATGTTATTTTATGGATTCAAACAAAACGAAAAAAAAAATGTATTATTTAATGAAGAAAATGAAATAACTAGAATTTTCTATGTATAACAATTTGATTACTAAATCATAAGAATTTATCATTGTCTAATGATTTAGATACTATTTTATTATTATCAAAGTAAAGTATTAATATCTTTAATTATTATATTTCATTATCATTATTATATTTCATTATATATATAATAATGGTAAGATTTACCAAATTAATTAGGTTTTTAGTTAACCATATAACAAATAAAACAACAAAATTTGCATTTCTATCACAATCATACTCTACTTTTCACAATAGAAAAAAAAATTTCTATTGTGAAAAGTAGATACAAAAAAACCCCAAACCCAATATACATACCCTTATTCTACATATCACATCCACATACGATATTTATATACCACAGCAACTAGTTCCAACTGATCCTGTTTGATATTGAGGAGTTCAATACACTAATTAATGTTAATCATTTATTTTAAAATACTTGACGTTTTTCGGGGTATGTCAATTCCGATTATTCCACGACTTTATTATTTGTTTGTTGTACAAAAAAACTTTTTGAACGTCCGGTAGAAACCGATTTCGCTAAAGAAAAAGCCTTTACTGCAGCTAAATTTCCTTTTTTCTTCCAAATATTTTTACGAATACGTTTTTTTGACATAGAAGTACGTTTTTTGGGGACTGCCATTCAAAAAAAGGGTTACTTTTTTTTATCATTGTATGTGAAAGACATGTATTGTTCAAAATGAATTGTTCCTTTTAGCCATTATCCATATTTATATTTATTCCGTAGTAAAATAGTAAAAAAACATTTAATTTTTCAAACACATTAAAAAAAAACTTATGAAAACATAAACATATAATAAAATTTAAATTAAAAAATTGAAACATACACATTAATATATTTAAAATATAAATAATTTAATCATATATATTATATATATATCATATATATGAGCATATGTATACATACCCTATGCCTATGACATATATATATAGTATAGCTAAGAAAAAAAAATACAAGTACAAGAAAGGAAGGAAATTGTTTTTTATTTTTATTAATTGATTAAGGTAAGAGTGCCATACCCATAATTGAAATTACAATTCGAATTAGTAGTTAATCTGTTAACTAAGATATTTGATTACCTGATAACAATAACCTTATTTATTTTTTAATTTAAATTTTAAGTACGGATCGTACTATCTATATTCGAATTAATTATTCCTTTTGGTATAACCATTTTTCCTTAATATACTATATCCTTAATATACTATATTATATAATATACCTATAAATTACCAGGATGGAATATTGTATTATTCCAGTTTTAGTAGAATGATTAAAAATTTAATTTTTTATTATGGAACATACATATCAATATGCATGGATAATAACTTTTCTTCCACTTCCAGTTACTATGTCAATAGGATTCGGGCTTCTACTTATTCCGACAGCAACAAAAAATATTCGTCGTATATGGGCTTTTCCTAGTATTTTTTTCTTAAGTATAGCTATGGTATTTTCAGCTAATTTATCTATTCAAGAAATAAATGGAAGTTACATATATCAATATCTATGGTCTTGGACCATCAATAATGATTTTTCCTTAGAGTTCGGATATTTAATCGATCCACTTAGTTCGATTATGTCAATACTAATTACTACTGTTGGAATCATGGTTCTTATTTATAGTGACAATTATATGTCCCATGATCAAGGATATTTAAGATTTTTTGCTTATATGAGTTTTTTCAATGCTTCTATGTTGGGATTAGTTACCAGTTCAAATTTGATAAAAATTTATGTTTTTTGGGAACTAGTGGGAATGTGTTCTTATTTATTAATAGGATTTTGGTTCACACGACCGACTGCAGCAAGTGCTTGTCAAAAAGCTTTTGTAACTAATCGTGTAGGGGATTTTGGTTTATTATTAGGAATCTTAGGTTTTTATTGGATAACTGGTAGTTTTGAATTTCGGGATTTGTTCGAAATAACTAACAACTTGATACACAATAATGGGGTCAGTTCTTCATTTGCTACTTTGTGTGCTTTTTTATTATTCCTCGGTGCAGTTGCTAAATCCGCGCAATTCCCCCTTCATGTATGGTTACCCGATGCAATGGAAGGACCTACTCCTATCTCGGCTCTTATACACGCTGCTACCATGGTAGCAGCGGGAATTTTTCTTGTAGCTCGACTTCTTCCTCTTTTCATATCTATACCTTACATAATGAATATTATTTCTTTAATAGGTGTAATAACAGTACTATTAGGAGCTACCTTGGCTCTTGCTCAAACAGATATAAAAAGAAGTTTAGCCTATTCTACAATGTCTCAATTGGGTTATATTATGTTAGCTCTAGGTCTAGGTTCTTATCGAGCTGCTTTATTCCATTTGCTTACTCACGCCTATTCTAAAGCTTTATTATTTTTGGGATCCGGAGCCATTATCCATTCAATGGAACCTGTTGTTGGATATTCACCAGATAAAAGTCAGAATATAATTCTTATGGGCGGTTTAAAAAGATATGTTCCAATTACAAGAACTACTTTTTTATTAGGGACACTTTCTATTTGTGGTATTCCACCTCTTGCTTGTTTTTGGTCCAAAGATGAAATTCTTAATGAGAGTTGGTTGTATTCACCAATTTTTGCAATAATAGCTTGTTTCACAGCAGGATTAACTGCATTTTATATGTTTCGCGTGTATTTACTTACTTTTGATGGGCATTTGCGCATAAATTGTAAAAATTACAGTAGCACCAATAATAGCTCGTTCCATTCAATATCTCTATGGGGAAAAGAAGTTCCAAAAAAAGTTGATAGAAATTTTCTTTTATCAAAAATAGAAAATATGGTCTTCTTTTTTTCAAAGGATAGATATAAAATATCTAGTAATCTAAAAAAAAGAAGACCATATTCTTTCGAAAAAAAGTACACTTATACTTCTATGTATCCTCACGAATCGGACAATACTATGCTATTTCCTCTGTTTGTTTTGGTACTATTTACTTTGTTTGTTGGAACAATAGGAATTCATTTTGATTATGGAATAATATATTTTGATATATTATCAAAATGGTTAACTCCATCGACAAATCTTTTACATCCCAATGCGAGTTATTCCGTGGATTGGTATGAATTTTTTACAAATGCAATTTTTTCGGTAAGTATAGCTATTTTTGGACTATTAATAGCATATGTTTTATATGGATCTGTTTATTCATTGTTCCAGAATTTGGAATTCATTAATTCATTTATAAAAGGAGGTCCTAAAAGAATTTTCTTGGACAAAATAAAAAATAGAATATACAATTGGTCCTACAATTGTGGTTATATAGATATTTTTTATACTAGAGTTTTTACCTTGGGTATAAGGGGATTAACCAAACTAACTCAGTTTTTTGATAGAAATATAATTGATGGAATTATCAATGGGGTTGTTGTTGCAAGTTTATTTATAGGGGAAGGAGTCAAATCTATGGGAGGTGGACGAATTTCTTCTTATCTATTTTTGTATTTATTTTATGCATCAATATTTTTATTCATTTTTTTATTCTTTTATAATTTATTATAATTTAATAATTATAATTTAATATTTAATAATTTTCTATTTTTTAATTTTTCTTTTTGATTCGGCCATAAATACACTGTATAGAGATTTTCTTTTTTGTAATGAATTGATCGGTCTTTTTCTTTTTTATATGAAGAAAATTTCATTGATTCTTTATTGTGAATCGTACAATTTTGATTGATTTTTTTTCGCCATTTTTTCGCTACTAATACTAATCGAGACCATTTGCTCTGAGATAAATTGTATGCATAATTACCCTTTAACCAGTTTTTCCATTCATTCATTCCAGGCTTCTTTATTTTCTTATACTTATACCTTGATTTGGAGTTAAATATTCCTCGGGTTATAGAATAATACTTTATCTTGTCCTTAATAAAAGGATGGGTACCGCGATATTGAAGTACAGATCTAAAGTGATGGTTGTTAAGTAATTGGGTTTGTGATATTTTGTAAAATACATATGCTTGGGACAAGGAAGATAAATCGTAATAAGTATTTGAATTATTACTAGGATTTGAAAAGTCCTTTTCTTTTTCTATAGTCGAAATAAAGTTCATTGTATGTTGATCTGTTTCATCAATTCCTTCTTGATTTCTTTCATCGTTGTAAATGGATTCATTGATCATTTTTTTTGTTGAAAGTTGTGCATTGACCTTCGAAATGCTAACCATACATAGCAGGATATCCATGTATATTTTTTCAATGAAAGATTTCATAAAATAATGTGATTTGCATATTAATCGAGTATTTATTCTTTTGAATATCCGCCAAATATCTTTCTTTAATTCTGGTCTTTTATCATCATAGGCTGGAACTTTTTTTTTCTTTTCTTTTGCGATTTCTTCTATTTGATTCCTGATTATGATTGTCTTATCAGCAAGATCTTTCATTTCATTTTCTATGAATAAAAAATTTGTCCAA